TCTTCAAAAAAGGAAGACTTTGTCAGCTTCAGTATCAGTATTCAGTATGAATAATAATAATGATATCGACCCTGACTCGTTCAAATGGGGAGTCTTTGGTCAAAGACGGTCATTTGTACATGTATCATATATCATAAGACTTGTCATAAGAGACAAATCTTTCTCTCGGATCCGTTTGTAAAAGAGTAGGGTGAATAAGAAAGATAACGAATTTGAACTACTAACGAAAAAAAAGATAAGATAAGATAAATAGTTAATAGTTAAGGAGTCAAATGGGCTTTTTGGGGATAGAGGGACTTGAACCCTCACGATTTTTAAAGTCAACGGATTTTCCTCTTACTATAAATTTCATTGTTGCCGGTATTGACATGTAGAATGGGACTCTATCTTTATTCTCGTCCGATTAATTAGTTCTGCAAAAGAACTATCAGACTGTGTGGTGAATGCTTTGATCAATGAATATTCGATTCTTTCTTCAATATGGAATCGATTCACACCAATTTTTCCCTTTTTCATAGAAAAATACAGATTAAGGTCGTCATTAATCATTTGATAGAGTATTTCAGTACGTATACGTATGTATATACGTATATCCTTCATCTTTTCGGAAGTTTCAATGGAAGGATTCCTCTACCAATGCAACACAGTCAATTCCATTTGTTAGAACAGCTTCCATTGAGTCTCTGCACCTATCCTTTTTTCACCTTCTGGGCCTTTGTTTGTTTTTGGAAAATAGGATTTGGCTCAGGATTGCCCATTTTTATTAATTCCGGGGTTTCTCTGAATTTGAAAGTTCTCACTTAGTAGGTTTCCATACCAAGGCTCAATCCAATTAAGTCCGCAGCGTCTACCAATTTCGCCATATCCCCTTTTTGTTTTGAGATTAGGATCTCATTTTTATTGAGATGTCGTTCTCTTTTTTATTTCATTTCTACTGGAACCGTTGAATTCATTAAATACTGATTCCTATCTTGAAAAAGTTTTTCTCCTCTTTGATTTCTTGGCTATCTTCTTTCATCTTCTATAGGAAACCCGCACCCGCATTTGGTCCAATCAGAAACGATTCTATCATTTCTGTATCTGCAATTCAATATAGATGGAGATATACCACGTATATATGTCTCTCTTCTGCTCGTTTTTCCCATGCAATTTGGAATACTTGAACGGTCGATTCTTTTTTTCGTCTGAGCTTCCATCTTTACGAATCAAAGCGCAATAATTTATAATTATTTAAAACAAATCATTCCATTTATAAATAAATATATTTATAAATATAAAAAATATATATATATGATATGAAATAAAATATAGAAGTGTAATAAAAAGACTTTCAAATATCATTTGAAAGCAAAAACGAAAATGATTTAATCTAAAAATAGATCGAATCGAATATTTTTTAATATTAAATGCTATACTATAGAATTGTACTATATAATTGTGATGTGAGAAAAAAAAAACTAAAATTATATATCGATAGATTAATCGTTATATTCTATGGTCTATGGTAAGTATGAGTATTGAATATTTCCTTTCAATTCTATATTCTATTTTTTCGATAGTCATATTCATTATGACTAGCTAATAGGAATCGCCAAGAATGCAAATATAAGTATATTAATTAATAGCTAACAATAGTTTATTGAATCCCTATGCAGGTAGAATTTATCTTATGTGAGCCTGCTTAGCTCAGAGGTTAGAGCATCGCATTTGTAATGCGATGGTCATCGGTTCGATTCCGATAGCCGGCTTTTCTCTATTTATTTTCTTCGAGTTTTTACATGATTGAGAATACCCTTTTGAAATCCGAAATTAAATAATATGGAAAAATATATTTTTTATCTTATAGGAACTTACAACTATGCCATGAAAAGAATCCCTTTTATCTATATAGAATCTTTATATAGAAAATATAATATATATAGAATATATATATATATATAGAATAGAAAGGTCTGGATATTTATTCATCTAATTATTCTTTAGAGTACAAGTACACTACTTCCGTAAACTTCGCTTCATTTATCATTTAGTTCAGTTTTAGTTTAGGTTTATTCTGTAAAATGAAATTTCATCAATAAGAATTCAATATAAATAAGAATAAGGAGTCTTTATGTCGCGTTACCGGGGACCTCGTTTCAAAAAAATACGCCGCCTGGGAGCTTTACCGGGACTAACTAATAAAAGGCCTAGAGCCGGAAGTGATCTTAGAAACCAATCACGTTCCGGTAAAAAATCTCAATATCGTATTCGTCTAGAAGAAAAACAAAAGTTGCGTTTTCATTATGGTCTTACAGAACGACAATTACTTAAATACGTTCGTATCGCCGGCAAAGCCAAGGGATCAACAGGTCAGGTTTTACTCCAATTACTTGAAATGCGCTTGGATAACATCCTTTTTCGATTGGGTATGGCTCCGACTATTCCTGGAGCCCGTCAATTGGTTAACCATAGACATATTTTAGTCAATGGTCGTATAGTAGATATACCAAGTTATCGCTGC